CGAAGACTAGGAAGACAAATAATTCGTTCTAGACTCCTTTAGATTCCTTTGGTCTCTCATTTTTTCTATTCTATAGTCTCCCTTTACTTATCTTATTTTTCATATCTAATAGTATTTTTTTTCTATTAGAATAGAAATTGATACACTCGATTACATTTCAATCTGACACGAGTGACATAATTATACCCCTCCTATTTCCAAGGTAAAATAGTAGTCTTCACAATATACAATACATACTATGACTAGTAATGCGATACAAGTAATTCCCGAAATCCGGTATAAAAAGAATAAGAAAAAAAAAAACAAGTAAAAAGCTTTTCATACTTTTTTTTGGTCATACATAATTATAGAATGAATTTCCAACAAGAATTTGGTTCTTTTTACGAACTTGATGTTGATAAATCCACCGATCTAGAAATTCATTTCGGACAATTGAACCTTTTCAAATTGTTTCTTTTTAAGAACCAAAAAGATTTGTGCTAAAATAATAGATGCAAAAAAGAACAAAAGGCCTTGGACACGTAATGGATCTTGAAGTACTATTTCCGCCTCCCTCTGACCAAATCCACCCACATTAGGATTGCTAGTTAATGGTTGATCCAGTTTGATAGATTCGCCCTCTGAAATAAGAAGTTCTGGTCCTGGAGGGATAATATCCACCACTTGACGCCCATCCAATGCATCCACTAGGGTTATTTCATATCCTCCCTTTTCTTTTCGTATTATTTTGCTTACTATACCCGCTACTGTAGCATTATAAACATTATTATTACTCTTACTCCCGTCGGGATAAATCTGGCCCCTTCCTCTGTTCCCACCTACATATATGGGATATTTTAAGAAGTAAACATCTTTCTTAGTAGCAGGGTCCGGAGAAAGAATAGGAAAGGTGATTTCACTATATTTCTGACCAGGAACAGGACCTATTACAAGAATATTTTTTTTAGTGGGACGATAGTTCTGAAAAGACAGATTGCCTATCTTTTCTTTAATCTCGGGCGAAATACGATCTGGGGGGGCTAATTCAAACCCCTCAGGTAAAATAAGAACAGCCCCCACATTCAAAGCTCCTTTTTTACCATTCCCAAGAACTTGTTTCAATTGCTTATCATAAGGAATTCGAACAACTGCTTCAAATACACTATCCGGAAGTACAGCTTGTGGAACCTCAATATCCACAGGCTTATTAGCTAAATGGCAGTTGGCACAGACAATACGGCCGGTCGCTTCTCGTGGATTTTCATAACCCTGCTGTGCAAAAATGGGATATGCATTTGAAACAGGTGCCCCAGTTATTATATATATCATGAGCGATAGGAAAATGGATCGAGTAATCTCTGCCTTTATCCAAGAAAAGGTATTTCTAGTTTGCATGGTCCAATCATTGATCCCGAAAATTTCTACAATAAAATTAGGTAGGTTGCTAGTATAGTTCCCTATCCCTGATTCTGCTATTTACTGAAATAATTTGACTCGAATCTAGGAAGAATTCTCCTGGATGGGTAGAAGAAATAAGTCAAATTATTAATGTTTTACTTATGTACAAAGTAACAAACCTGAAAATGGGATCAGTGGATCATTTTTTAGTCATTTATTGAATGATAAATCACTACAAGTGACGGAGATACACGATTTAAATAACGGAAGATCCAATATTTTAAAATTGTATCTAGAATGACTGGAAAAGTGGAAACAAGACCGGATATAATTTGATCATTATGAGCAAATCCAAAATCTTTGTAAACAGATCCAATCATTAGTTCCCAACCATGGGGCGAATGGAAGCCTATACATAAATCAGTTAATAAAAGAATAGAAAAAGCTTTGATTGTATCACTTAAGTTATATAGGAACTCTTGAATCCAAGAGTTAAGAAGAAAAAGTTGTTCATTACCTAAAATAGAATAAGCACTTAGAATAACAAAAGAGATTATATTTGTAGAGAAGTACAAAATCATATGGATACGATCATGATTGTGTATCTTGATCAATTGGATTGTTTCTTTGTAAATTCCGATAGGAAGCTTTTGTAGATGTGTTTCTGGGTATTCTTTTATCATTTCGTCCAAGAGGAAGAGTCCCTCTAATTCTAGAACTTTTTTTAAAATATTTTTTTCTTGAATATGATTCAAGAAAATTTCAGATTGCCCAGTATTCCACCAATTAGTAACCCAAGCTTCTAGGCTTTTTTTAAATGAAAGAGAGATCCACCAGGGCAAAAATACTATAGATGCAAGATATAGAAGGGGAATGAATGCTTTCGTTTTTGCCATTTTTTCGTCTTTTATTTTTTTTTTTTCATGAACTTACTTCATTCGTCAACTTGATACAATATTGAATATTCATATCAAACATAAGTTCTATTACAAGTCATATTGATTCTATTATCAATCTATTCTCTGTTTTTTATTTGTGCTTTAGTGGTTAGTCCTTAAATTTCGAAACAAGAAAAAAAAATATCTATTGTTTCAAAATATAGCAATTACTCAAATTTGAAGCAATTGCCCGGTTTCGATGAATGCACGAAAGAACCACTTCAGGATTAGGATTTACAGGTGAAAGAAGTCCCTTTTCGATCAAAATAGAAAATATAAAAAAAAAAAAAAGAATTTATCGGTTTTTCCCTCGTGTTAAAAACTAAGAATACGAAAGCATTCATTCTTCGCTTCATTTTTCAAAATACTTCAATTGGTACACGCAAGAAATAGGCCAATTCTGCAGCTTTTTGTTCAATTTCTTGTGGGGTCAAATTCTTCTCATTACGAGTCAAGGGAATGGCCCCCTGGCCTCTGATTTCTATATAAAGGACACGATGTGCATAAATACCCTCTTTCACTTCGATTCTGATGGATTGAATGTCTTTCAGAAGGAATTGGAGGAAAATGCGACGATTTTTTCCAGGAAATCCCCAACGAAAAATAGACGCTAGTCCTTCTTTTCTATCGAATCGATCATAACCGCTACCTACATTCCACGAAATTGTGCACCATAGATAAGAACTAATAAAGAGACCTGCGATCCCATAGAAAGACATCACGATCCCCTGTGGAAAAAAAATGATTTGCTGAGACGGAAATAAAGATATCAAATCTCTACCAAGATAACTGGAAGTTCCAACCAATAAAAACCCTAATGAACCTAAAAAAAGGATAAAGGCCCAGCAGAAATTGCTTGTTTTTCGAGATCCCCTTAAAAATTCTATCCATATATGTTCTGATCGCCAACTCATACTAGATCTAATTGCATTTTATTGGAATTGGAAGAATAAAAAAAATAACCGAAATAAATTTTACTTTACTTTTGTTGGTTTCCGAAGTAACTCTCATCAACTAGTATTATTCTGATGTGAACCTTTAAGAGTAATTCATCGAATTGTTTAGATCTAAAATAATAAGATCAACTGACATATAATTTCCTATAGATACTTATATATAGATATATTGACTTTATATCTATATCTCAGATATTCGCTCCGATTCCCATCTATTCGATTCTTTTTTTTTTCAAATATTTATAATTCATTTACTCAGATGTCATGTATAATCGTTTATGGAAAGAGTAAGCTATATGTTATACTCTATCCTACTAAATAAATATCTGTGTTATGGTAGAAGTCGCATTCTTAAAAATATATATATACAAGATTTGGCACCATCGTATTTAAAAATAAAAAATCTTGTTTTTTTGAACATGAAGAGATAAAGAAGCCATTGCAATTGCCGGAAAAACTAAGCCCACTAAAGGCACAAAAATAGAGGGTAAGTTGTTGAAAGTTGTCATAGAATGGATACCTCGATTTAATAGACTTAATATTTGTACCTGTTATTTATTATTATTGTTATGTTATTTATCCTAATTATATTAATATTTTTATCTGTTATTTATTGTTAGAAAAATATCTTAGAATTATTATAATGCATATATTCATATATATATAATTATTCAAATTTCTTAGAATTAGAAGAATTCTATAATTATAATAAGTATATCTACATGAGTATAATTATTTGAATTCTCTAATAATTAGAATGAATCTAGAATTCTATATATAGATGAGTATATATATATAGATATAGAAAAAGAATGTAGAACAGAATTTTTCATCTTTCGACATGAAATATATGTATGATAATCCACTTTTTTATTTATTAATTTATTATATTAATATTTTTTCTTTTTCTTGTCTTATAATTTTCATTTAATTAACTGGAATAAAGATTTTATTATAAATAAAAAGAAAAAAGAATTCACTCTTTTATGTTGTTTCATAGAGATTTCCTAATTACTAATTAGTAATATCTGTAAAAAAAAAAAAAAAGAATAATCCACATGATTCTTTCTACAATGAAATCTTATGTTACCAAAGAAAAATACATTCTTTGGATTTTGAATTTGATTCCTTTAAACTAAATGAATAACTACTGGTTGATCACAAATCCAATTTTTTTTTTTTTATTAAGGCTCTACTTGATTGAATTTTGATTCAAAGGAAAGAAAACATGGAGGTGAAATAACTCACTCAAAATACCTTTTAAAGGATTACGTGGTACGATTGGATCAAATAAGCCCTTATGGAATAAATATTCAGCCGACTGTGAACCCTCAGGTAATGTCTTATTCAATGTTTGTTCAATTACTCTTTTACCCGCAAATGCAATGTAGGCATTGGGTTCGGCAATAATGATATCCCCCAACATACCAAAACTAGCTGTCACCCCACCTGTAGTCGGAGATGTAAGGATTGATACATAGAATAAGTTTTTATTTGATTGATAATCATATAAAGCGGAAGATATTTTAGCCATTTGCATCAAGCTCAAACTTCCTTCTTGCATGCGTGCTCCTCCAGAAGCACACACTAAAATAAGAGGTAAACATTGATTGGTAGCATACTCGATCAAACGGGTGATTTTCTCGCCTACTACAGATCCCATACTACCCCCCATAAACTGAAAATCCATAACCCCAATTGCTACGGGAATACCGTTTAATTGACCTGT